AAAAAAAAAATCTTAGATAAGTTATCTTTTTTAAATTTGCAATTTAAATTTTTTAATAAGATTTTTTTGCATGCAATGTAGTATATCATCTATTTTGAATAAGGGGCGACGACCGGCTGTCTCATCTATTGACCCATCTAAGAGTAACTAAGGGTCATACTAAGTCATGTTCACATCTACTAACTAATAAATTCGGAGAAAAAAAATAGATGATTACATTTTACTCAAATTATAGAACCTATTCAAAATATTGGGACGTTTGCCGTTTAAAATCTGGCATACGTTTCCTTTTATATATCCAGAAAGCCGATAGACATGAGTTTTTTAAAAAAAAAGAAAAAAAAGCAAAAATGTTTTAATTAAAAATAAATTCAACTTGGCAGAAAAAATGCGATAAATTTAGAATTTATCAATGATCTAATTAATTCAGTTGAAAGACTTTTAGAAGTTTTTTCTTTTTTATATTTTCAAAATATATACTTAATATTTTATAGTTAAAAAGCCTTAAATTAAAGGAATAAGAATAAAAATGAAAAAATAAAAAGTTGTTAAAATTTTTCTTATTATATCATACGGATATTCAATTGGCATTGCCCCTAAATAAGTTAATATTAAAAAACAATTTACATACATTCAAAAAAAAATTTTTTTAATAATATTAAAATAAAAAGAAGAAAATTTATTTTTTATAGTGAATGAAAATCTAAAAATAATTAAAATAGATATTAAAAGAGCAATTACCCCTCCTAATTTATTAGGAATTGAACGTAAAATTGCATAAGCAAATAAAAAATATCATTCAGGTTGAATATGAGGAGGGGTAATTATTGGATTTGCTATATTGAAATTTTCAGCATCTATAAGACTATAAGGATAAATAATTGTAACATATATAAATGGAAATATAATTAAAAAAATTCCTATTAAATCTTTGATTGTAAAATAGGGATGAAATGAAATTTTGTCAATATTAAAAGAAAGACCAATTGGATTTCTTGAACCTTTTTCATGAATTAATATAATATGAATAATTACTATTAAAGTAAGAATAAAAGGGAAAAGAAAATGGAGCGTAAAAAATCGTATTAAAGTATTATTGTCAACAGAGAAACCTCCTCAAATTCAAAAAGTTATAGTTGAACCAATATATGGAATAGCTGAAATTAAATTTGTAATTACTGTTGCTCCTCAAAATGATATTTGACCTCAAGGTAAAATATATCCAAGAAATGCTGTTCCTATTAAAATAAAAATTATTAAAATGCCAGAAATTCATACTTTTGTAAAAAAAAAAGATGAATAATAAATACCTCGGGCAATGTGGATATATAAAAAAATAAAAAATAAAGATGCCCTATTTGCATGAATTGAACGAATAAGCCACCCATTATTGACATCTCGTTGGATATGAGAAATTATTTTAAAAGCTGTTGAAATATCTCTTGAGAAATTTATAGCTAAAAATAAACCAGTTAAAATTTGAATTATAAGACATATTCTTAGAAGAGAACCAAAATTTCATATGTATGAAATATTTGAAGGAGTAGGTAAATTTTTTATAGGAGTTAATAATTTTAGTATCATAAGTTAAACAAATTTTTTAATAGGAGCATTAATTCATTTTAAGTTTTTGGAAATAATCATTAATGTTATGACAAGAAAAAATATTATTAAAATTATTATTGTAATATAATAATTTATATAAATTTTATTAATTATTGTTACTTCAAATTTAAATAAAAAGTTATTTTCTCAAGGAATAAAAATAAAAAATAGGAAAATAAAAATTATTTTCATATTGAAGTTTATTTTTCTATTAGGGTATAATCTAATTATATATATAAAAATAATTAATATACCTCCTAAGATTAATAAGATTATTACTAAAGAAATAAATGAAAATTGAAATGAATAATAAAATGTTATTGATAAAAATAAAATAAAAAAAATTAATGCTATTAATATTAAAATAGGATGAAAAAACAATAGACAAATTAAAGATAAAACTAAAAATAAATTTATTTCAGAAAATAATATATAATAAAGTATATAAATTTTGGAGATTTAATGAGAGTTATCTTTTCTGATATTGAAAGGGTTAACCTAATTTGATTTACAAAATCAACATTTTTAATAAATTATTTCAACATATGATAACTTTAATTTTAATTATATATTTTATTGGAGTATTTATTTTTTTTCTTAATTTTTCACATTTGATGTTAATTTTATTAAGAATTGAATTTATTTATATAGTTTTATTATTATTATTAATTTCATATATAATAATATTGAATATTACTAGAGTTTTTATTTTTCTTGTTAGAATTGTCTGTGAAGCAGGTTTAGGTCTTAGACTTTTAGTTATAATAAGATTTTATTATGGAAATGAACTAACTAATTCATTTAGTTTAATTAAATGTTAATAATTTTTATAATTATATTTATAATAATATGTTTATTTGTTTATATAAGATCTTATCAAACAATAATTTATTTATTATTATTTACATTTTTAGTAATTTTTAAAAGAATTCTTAACAATGGGGAATTAATAACAAATTTTTTTTTTACAGATTTGATAAGTTTGAGGATAATTAATTTAACAATTTGAATTTCTTTTCTTATGATTTTAGCAAGAAATTTTATAAAAATTTATAAAAATAAGTTTTTTATTTTTTATACAATAATAATAATAATATTTTTAATTCTTTCTTTTTCTATTGAAAATTTATTAATATTTTATTTATTTTTTGAATCTATTCTTTTTCCTATTGTTATATTGATTATAAATTGAGGTAATCAACCTGAACGATTACAAGCAGGTTTATATATATTATTATACACTGTTTTTGGATCTTTACCTTTGTTAATTTTAATATTAAATAAAAATATTTCATTAAGAATTTTATATAATTATTGAGTTTTTAATTCAATAGGTATAATATTTTTATTTATAATATTAGGATTTTTGGTAAAAATTCCAATATTTTTATTTCATCTTTGGTTGCCAAAAGCTCATGTAGAGGCTCCTGTTGCTGGGTCTATAATTTTAGCTGGAATTCTTTTAAAATTAGGATTTTATGGTGTATTTCGTTTTAAAAGTTTTTTTTTTGTTGATTTATTAAACTATGGAGTTATTTTAATATTAATTTCAATTTGAGGTTCTGTATTAATTAGAGTAATTTGTTTCTTTCAAATTGATATTAAATCATTAATTGCTTTCTCATCAGTGTCTCATATAGGTATTGCTTTAGGGGGTTGTTTAACATTTTTTTTATATGGAAGTTATGGGATACTTATTATAATAATTGGCCATGGCTTATGTAGATCTGGCCTTTTTTGTTTAAGAAATTTATTTTATGAACGTTTTTTTACACGTAATATATTTTTATTAAAGGGAATAATTATGATTTTTCCTAATTTAACTTTATGATGATTCATTTTTAGAGTAATTAATATATCTGCTCCTTTAACAATAAATTTATTTGGAGAACTTTTTTTAAGAGTAAGTTTAATTAAATATAGTTTTATTTTTATTATTCCTATTTCTTTATTAATTTTTTTCAGCGCTTGTTATTCAATATATATATATAGCTATATTAATCATGGGAAAAGATGAATTGTATATAGAAATAATATAATTAATTGTCGCGAGTATTTACTTTTAATACTTCATTTGTTTCCAATAACAACTTGATTTTTAAAAATAAATTTTTTTTTTAAATTTATTTAATTTATTGTTTAATTAGTTTAATTTAAAAATTATAAATTGTGGATTTATAGATGAAAATTCATTAAACAATTTTTATTAAATGAAGTATAATTTTATTTTTTTTAAGATTAATTTTTTTTTTAATTTTTTTTATTTTAATAAATTTAAATTTTTTTTTTGCCTTAGAATATTCATTAGTTTCTTTAAACACGTTAGAATACAAATTTTATTTTTTATTTGATTGAATAAGATGTTTTTTTTCATTTATTGTTTTATTAATTTCTAGAATAGTTTTGGTATATAGAAATAGATATATGAAATTAGATAAAAATAAAAATGCTTTTTGTTATATAGTATTATTATTTATTTTGTCAATAATATTATTAATTTTAATACCTAATGCTCTAATGTTTATTTTAGGTTGAGATGGGCTAGGTCTAATTTCATATTGTTTAGTAATTTATTATCAAAGAATTAATTCTTATAATTCTGGTATAATAACAATTTTATCTAATCGTATTGGAGATGTTATATTAATTATAATAATTATTTTTGCTATTAATTTTAATTCTTTTAATTTATTAGTTTTTCAAAATTTTGAAAAACTTTGAGGAATTATAATTATTATTGCAGGTTTAACCAAAAGAGCTCAAATTCCTTTTTCAGCTTGATTACCAGCAGCCATAGCTGCTCCAACTCCAGTCTCCTCTTTAGTTCATTCTTCAACTTTAGTAACAGCTGGAGTTTATATATTAATTCGATTTAATTTTTTATTTAATTTTGAATTTTTTAGTAATTTTTTGCTAAAAATTTCTTTAATAACTATAGTTATATCTGGAATAAATGCATGTTTAGAAAATGACTTAAAAAAAATTATTGCTTTTTCTACTTTAAGACAACTTTCTATGATAATATTAGTATTAGCTATAAATTTAAGAAATGTAGCTTTTTTTCATTTAATTATACATGCTATTTTTAAGTCAATATTATTTTTATGTGCAGGCTTCGTGATTCATAGATTATTAGGCTTTCAAGATATTCGAATGTTGGCTAATTTCTTCAAAATAAGTCCTATTATTATAAGATGTATAATAATTAGGATATATTCATTAATAGGGATTCCTTTCATTGGAGGATTTTACTCAAAAGATTTAATTTTAGAAAGGATTTTAATAAATAATATAAATTTATTTATAATATTATTTTTTATTATTGGGATTATTTTAACTTTAATCTATAATTTTCGTTTAATTTATTATTTATTTTTAAAAGGAGTTTTTTTTTGTAATAATTTTAAAGTTAATTTTGATAGAATTATAATTTTTCCAATTTTTTTTTTAACCTTAATTTTAATTTTAACAGGAAACTTATTTTTATGAGTTCTTATTCCAAATCTAAAATTAATTTTTTTAAGAAATTTACAAAAAATTTTAATATTAATAATTTTTATGAGAAGTTTAGTTATTTTTTTTCTTTTAAATTTATATAAAATTTTTATAAAATGAAATTTAGACTTCTTTATAACAATATGGTATATATCAAAATTAACAAGATATTTAATTTTAATGAAAAATAAATTTATATTAAAATTAAGAATTAATGATTGAACTTGAATAGAACTTTTAGGGCCAATAGGCTTAAAAAAAATAATTTATAATCAATTTGAAATTCCTTTTTTTAAAAATTTAAACTCTTTTTTTTTATTGATTTTAGTAATGATAATATTTTTATTTATAAGAATTTAAGTTTTCATAGTTTAAATTAAAACATTACACTGAAAATGTAAAATTATTTTTTGAAAATACATTACAAAAATTGATGCAAATAACTTTGGGTGTTATCACAAAAAATTTTGAATTTTTAAAAAATAATTAATTTTATTAAAGTTAATTTAGTAAAAGTATAAAATACATAATTTATCCTATCAAGATAGCCCTTTATTCAGGCATTTTACTATGCCGGAATAGTATATCATCTATTTTGAATAAGGGGCGACGACCGGCTGTCTCATCTATTGACCCATCTAAGAGTAACTAAGGGTCATACTAAGTCATGTTCACATCTACTAACTAATAAATTCGGAGAAAAAAATAGATGATTACATTTTACTCAAATTATAGGACCTATTCAAAATATTGGGACGTTTGCCGTTTAAAATCTGGCATACGTTTCCTTTTATATATCCAGAAAGCCGATAGACATGAGTTTTTTAAAAAAAAAGAAAAAAAAGCAAAAATAAAGATAAAAATTTATTATATTTTTGGTAAATTTGATTTGGTTAAAGGGAAAAATTACCTTATTTTTTTATACAATATTTTAAAAATCTAAAGTAGAAAATTTAATTTAATTAATAATAAAATGTTATTAAGAATAAGGTAAAATTCTAGCTAAATTTGTGCCAGCAGCAGCGGTTAAACAAATAGAAATCTTCTTTTTTTAAAATGTTTATTTTCTTTTAATTTTTTTTTTTTTAAAAAAAAGGTGAAATTTATTTTAATTTAATTTTTATTAATAAACAAAAACTCTTATTGTAAACTAGGATTAGATACCCTATTATTAAGAACAAAAAATTGTTAGTAAATATTAAATATGAAAGCAAAAAATTATGGCGGTATCTTAAGCTTTTCAGAGGAATTTGCTCTTTAATGGATATAACACCCTAATCTTACTTAAACTAGTAAATACAGTTTGTATACCACTATAATAATAATAATTTATTTTTATTATTAAATTTCTTTTTGGATAAAAATTAAGTCAAGGTGCAGCTTAAGTTTAAGAATGAAGTGAATTACATTTCTTTTTAGAAAAAAAATAAATGAAACAAATATTAGGATTTGATAGTAAAATTAAAATAGAAAGTTAATTTGAATTTAGCTCTAAGATATGTACATATCGCCCGTCACTCTTTTATAAGATAAGTCGTAACAAAGTTAAAATACTGGAAAGTGTTTTAAAAAAATGAAATCATTAAAGATATTTCATTTACAATGAAAATTAGTATAATTATACCATTTTTCTATTTATTATTTATTATAAATTTTTATAATATTAAATTATTTAAAAACTAAATAATTGTGAAAACTGAAAAGGAATTTAAATAAATTATTAAAATAAGATTCAACGTACCTTTAGCATTAGGGATTTTTTAAAAAAATAAAAATTTTTATTTACCCGAAATAATTTGAACTAAAATTTTAATTTAATTTATGTTTCAATATAAATAAAATTTAATTTTAGATGTGAAATTCTTTTCAAAAATTGTGATATCTGGTTTTTAAAAAAAAAACATTAAGTTTTTCTATAAATAAAATTATTGAAAAATATTATAGAAAATTAATTTTAGGATAAGCTAAAATTAAAAATTTTATTGATAATACAAAAAAAATAGAAAGATTAAAATTTTCTTTTTTATTTTAATAAATATATTTATACTAAAATAAGAAAATACTTATTAAATTTATTGGATTTAATAAAATTTTTAAATAAAAATGAAAATATAAGTAAAAGTTATTTTAACAAAAAATATTTAATAAATTTAAATGAAAATAAAAATAATTTTTAAGAACTCGGCAAAAATTTTTCTAACTGTTTAATAAAAACAATTCATTTAGAAAAAAAAATTCATTAAATGTAATTTCTGCTCAATGAATTTATTTTTAATTGCTGTAGTATTTTGACTATACAAAGGTATTGTAATAAGATTTTAATTGAATGCTAAGAGAATGGAAATTTAGAAAAAAACTTTTTTGAAATTAAAAATTGAATTTTTTTTAATTTGTGCAGAAACAATTATTTATATTAAAGACAAGAAGACCCTATGAATTTAAAGATTAATTTAATTAATATAATTAACTGAATTAATCTTGATTGGGGCGATCAAAAAATATTAATAACTTTTTTAAATTAAAATGATCTATTATTAATAAAATAATGAAATAAATACTCTAGGGATAACAGCGTAATAATTTTTGATAGATCTTATAGACAAAATAGTTTGCGACCTCGATGTTGGATTAGGATTCTTTTTTAATGAAGATGTTAAAAAAAGAAGTTTGTTCAACTTTTAAATTCCTACATGATCTGAGTTTAGACCGATGAGAATCAGGTTGGATTCTATCTTAATAATTAATTTTATTTTAGTTAGTACGAAAGGAATACTAAAAATTAATTATTAAGATAATCAACTTTATTTGCATCAATTTTTGGAAAAAATTAAAGTGGCAGAAAAAATGCAAGGAATTTAAGCTTCCTTTATGAACTTAACTCCTTTAATAATTTTAAATTTTATTTATACTAGTCTTTTATTAATTATAATTTTATTAAGAATTGCCTTTTTTACTTTATTAGAACGAAAAGTTTTAGGATATTGTCATATTCGAAAAGGCCCTAATAAAACTGGATTTTTAGGAATTTTACAACCATTTAGAGATGCATTAAAACTTTTTTCAAAAGAATGAAATAAAATATTTTATATAAATAAATACATTTATAATTTATCACCTTTATTAATAATTAGAATAATATTAATAATATGAATAATTTTTGAGTATCCCAATAATGTTATAAATTTAAATTTAAGAATTATTTTTTTTATTTGTATTTCAAGTATTAGAAGTTATTCAATTCTTTTTGGAGGATGAGCTTCAAATTCAAAATTTTCGTTAATCGGAGCATATCGTGGTTTTGCTCAAGTTATTTCTTATGAAGTAAGAATAGCTATTATTTTAATTATTTTATGTATTTTACCAGAAAGATATAATCTTTTTGAATTTTTAAAAATTCAAAAAGATTATCCTTTTTTTCTTTCCTTAAATTTTATTTTTATTATTTGAATCATTACTATTTTAGCTGAGTTAAATCGAGTTCCTTTTGATTTAGCAGAAGGAGAATCAGAATTAGTATCCGGATTTAATATTGAATATGGCTCTTATTTATTTGCAATTATTTTTATATCAGAATATGGAAGAATTTTATTTGTTAGTTTTTTAACAATGTATTTATTCTTACCTCTTTTTTTCTTTAAAGAAATTTTAACTATATTTATAATATTAATTATTATTATAATTCGAGGAACATATGTGCGTATACGATATGATCAGTTAATAATAATAGCCTGAAAAATTTTTTTACCTTTAAGAATAATATTTTTATTTTTAATCTACTTTATGTATTTAATATATGAAAATTTTATTTGCATCAATTTTTGGAAAAATTTAAACCAAAAGGATCTTAACAATGAAAATGTTACATGTTTATAATTACACTATTTAAATTAATAAAAGATTAAATGATTTATATCATTATTTTCAAGTTAGAAGCTTGAATTATTAACCTTAATAGGAATAATCAATTATTTCATTAACAGTGAAAAGCCTCTATTTTGGCTTCTATTAAAAAATAGATTATTTCTAAATTCAGGTCGAAACTGAATGCAATTAATATCGCTTTATTTTAAAAATTAGAAAGAGGTGACCCAAATTTTAAATGCAAATTAAAAATTATTATTTTAATTATCTTTCTTATTTAAGTCAATTAATTATTGAATAATTTAATTCATAAAATAATCCTAATAAAATTAAGATATTAATTCCAATAAATGAATATATATAAAATAAGTTTTTAATTTTAATTAAGAAAGGAAAAGGTAAAATAACTACAATTTCAACATCAAAAATTAAAAAAATAATTCCAATTAAAAAAAATTTTAATGAAAAGGGAACCCGAGATATTGAAAATGGATCAAACCCACATTCAAATGGTGAATTTTTTTCTTTTCTATTAATATTATAAAATTTTATAAAAAAAGAAAACACAAAAAAAATTATAATTATAATAATAATAAAAAATATAAAAATAATTATTTAATTTTTTAAAAAACTTTTTAATTGGAAATTAAATGTACTTTTTATACTAATTAAATAATAAATTCATCAATACATAAATGTAAATAAAAATAGTCAAACAACATCAACAAAATGTCAATATCATGCAGAAGCTTCAAATCCAAAATGATGTTTAGAAGAAATTATTTGTTTTTTAATACGAATATAAGAAACTGTAAGAAAAATAGTTCCAATTAAAACATGAAATCCATGAAATCCAGTGGTTATAAAAAAGGTAGAGCCAAAAATTCTATCAGAAATTCTAAATTGAGATTGAAAATATTCAAAAATCTGAAAAATTGTAAAAGTGATTCCAAGAAAAATTGTTATTAATAAAGAATTTAATGTAATAAAATAATTTCCATTTATAATTGCATAATGTCTTCAAGTAATAGTAATGCCAGATGAAATAAGAATAGTTGAATTTAAAAGTGGAATTTCAAAAGGATTAAATGGTAAAATATTTTTTGGAGGTCACATACTTCCAATTTCAATATTAGGAGATAATCTCCTATGAAAAAATGCTCAAAAAAAAGAAATAAAAAAAAAAATTTCAGACAAAATAAATAAAATTATTCCTATCTTTAAACCTTTTAATACATAAATTGTATGAAAACCTTGAAAACTTGCTTCTCGAGAAATATCCCGTCATCATTGAAAAGATGACAAAAAAATTATACAAATTGAAAATAAAATTAAATAAAAATTTAAATTATGAAAATAACTAATAAATCCAAGAGTTAAAGATAAAGCTGAAATAGATCTTGTTAAAGGTCAAGGTCTTTTTTCTACTAAATGAAAAGGATTATATATCATAAGTTTAACTTTCATTAATATATAAAGTCATTAAAATAACAAATACAAAACTTTGAATTAATGCAACAGCAGTTTCTAAAATTAATAAAATTATTATAAAAGGAATTCTTAAAATAAAATAACTTTTTCCTAAACTTAAGATAGAAGACAATAAATGAATTAACAAATGACCTCTAATTATATTAGCAGTTAATCGAATAGACAAAGTAATAGGACGAATTATATTACTAATAGTTTCAATAATTACTATAAAAAACCTCAAAAATATGGGAGAACCTATAGGAACCATATGTGATATAGATTTATTAAATTTATTAATAAATGTATAAAAAATCAAAGTAATTCAAAAAGGAAAAGCAAAAAATATTGTGATTACTAAATGACTTGTTGCAGTAAATACGTAAGGTAATAATCCTATTAAATTTATAAATATAATAATTAAAAACATTCTAGTTAAAATTAAATTGTTTTTAATTTTGAAATATTTTAAATTATTTTTAATTTCTTGAAAAAATCCATTTAAAAAATTTTTTCAAGAAATTAAAAATAAAGAAGAAGAACCCCAAAAAGAATAAGGGATTAAAAACCTCCATAAAATAATAATAGACCAATTTCAATTAAAATTGATTGATGTTGATGGGTCAAAAATTGAAAATAAATTATTTATCATTTAAGATTTTTATTTGTTTTATTTGTTTTATTTCAATTTTTAAGAAAAAAAATTTTTGTTGGTTTGAAAAAAAAAAAATGTGTTTTAATTAAGAAAAAAATTAGTATTATTAATATGGAAATTATTAGTCAATTTATTGGAAAAATTTGAGGAATTAAAAAACACTTTTAGTAATTAAAGAATGACATTCTTTTGTTATTTTTTTAACTAGTTTTTCCATTGAAAGTTATTATAACTATAAATTGGTTTAAGAGACCATCACTTAATTTTCAGCCATTCAATGAAATTTTAATATAATTAATAAAATTATTTATATTAGTAATTTCTAATATAATGGGTATAAAACTATGGTTAGTACCACAAATTTCAGAACATTGGCCAAAAAAAATTCCTGGTCGTTTAGAAAATGAAAAACATTGATTAAGACGCCCTGGAATAGCATCTATTTTTATGCCAAGTGAAGGGATTGTTCAAGAATGAATTACATCTATAGATGTAATTAAATATTTAATATTAGTATTAATAGGAATAACAAGTTTGTTGTCTGTTTCTAATAGACGAAATGAATTGTTAATAAGATCTATTTCTGGGATTATGAATGCATCAAATTCCTTATTAAAATCAGAATATTCATATGATCAATATCATTGATGCCCTAAAATTTTAATGGAAATCTGTGAGGAAAAAGTTTCATCAGTTAAGTAAAGTAAATATAAAGATGGAATAGCAATAAAAATTAAAGTAAAAGCTGGGATAATTGTTCATACAATTTCAATTTCTTGTCCTTCTATTAGTGAACGACTTGTAAAATTATTGATTATAATATTAATAATTATATAAAGAGTTATGATTGTAATTATAATAATAATTATTATTGAGTGGTCATGAAAAAAAGATATTTGTTCTATAATTGGTGAGTTTATGTCTGGAAATGATAATTGAGATCAAGTTATCATGTGTTACTTTAAAATAATGTTATTTTGATTAAATGAGTGTTCGGAGGGAGGGAAATTTAATATTCATTCAATTGATGAATGGAGTGAAGATGAAAAATTAATTATTTTTTTTTGAATTATTCTATTTCAGATAATAATAAGAAAAAAAATTACACCAATTAGTGAAATTATTCTTCCAATAGATGAAATAAAATTTCATTTTGAAAAGAAATCAGGATAATCTGAATAACGTCGTGGTATTCCAGCTAATCCTAAAAAGTGTTGAGGGAAAAATGTTAAATTTACTCCAATGAAAGTAATGAAAAATTGAGTTTTTGTTAGTCTTGAATTAAAATTTATTCCAAAAAATATTGGAAATCAATGAATAATTCCTGCTATAATTGCAAATACTGCACCCATTGAAAGAACATAATGAAAATGAGCTACAACATAGTAAGTATCATGAAGAATAATATCAATAGAGGAATTAGCAAGTATAATTCCTGTTAATCCCCCAATGGTAAATAGAAATACAAAACCTAATGATCATAAAATTGAAGTATTAAATTTAATTTTAGTTCCATGAAGTGTGGCTAGTCATCTGAAAATTTTAATTCCAGTTGGAACTGCAATAATTATTGTTGCTGAAGTAAAGTAAGCTCGAGTATCAACATCTATTCCTACTGTAAATATATGATGCGCTCATACAATAAATCCTAATAATCCAATAGCTGCTATTGCATAAATTATTCCTAAATTGCCAAAAGGTTCTTTTTTTCCTGTGTTAAAGCAAATAATTTGAGAAATTATGCCAAATCCAGGTAAAATTAAAATATATACTTCAGGGTGTCCAAAAAATCAAAATAAATGTTGATAAAGAATTGGATCCCCACCTCCAGAAGGATCAAAAAAAGAAGTATTAAAATTTCGATCTGTTAATAATATTGTAATTGCTCCAGCAAGAACTGGGAGAGAAAGTAAAAGTAAAATTGCTGTAATTAAAACAGATCAAACAAATAAAGGTATTCGTTCTATTGTTAATCCAATTGAACGTATATTAATAATGGTTGTAATAAAATTAATAGCCCCAAGAATAGAGGAGGCTCCTGCTAAATGAAGTGAAAAAATAGCTATATCCACTGAGGGGCCGTAATGAGATAAATTTGAGGAAAGGGGAGGGTAAACTGTTCATCCAGTTCCAGCTCCGGATTCAATTAATGATGAATTTAAGAGTAAAAAAAGAGATGGTGGTAAAAGTCAAAATCTTATATTATTTATTCGAGGAAATGCTATATCTGGGGATCCTAATATAATTGGAACTAATCAATTCCCAAATCCTCCAATTATAATTGGTATAACTATAAAAAAAATTATTACAAAAGCATGAGCTGTTACAATTACATTATAAATTTGATCATTTCCAATTAATGAACCAGGATAAGCTAATTCTATGCGAATTAGTATTCTTATTCTTAGACCAAGTATTCCAGATCAAGAACCAAAAATTAAATATATTGTTCCAATGTCTTTATGATTTGTTGAATATAATCATCGCGGTAAAATGGCTGATTAAGGTGATAAATTGTAAATTTATTTATGGATAATTTCCTTTTACTAAGATTTATTAAAAATATTTTTTACTTTGAAGGTAAATAGTTTATTTAACTTAAAATCTTTTATATTGCAAATATATTTAATATAAATATAAGTATAATTAAATTAACTTTTAAGAAAAAAAAATTAAATTTAAAATTAAGGAAGACATTTTTAATATTTTTAAGCCTTAAGAAAAAAAAAGGAGTTATAATACGAATGTAAATAAATAAATTTATAAGAGAAGATAAAATAAGAATAAAAATAAAGATAGTTGTGTATTTTATTATTATTAAAATTGATATTGCTTTTATAAAAAAGCCTAAAAATGGGGGCATTCCTCCAAGAGATAAAATATTAGTTAAAAAATAAAATTTAATTTTAGAACTAATTTTTATTATTGTTATATGCTTTATAGATAAAATATTATAATTTTGACAAATTTTAATTAAAGAATTAATAATAAATGTATAGATAATTAAATATGTTATTCAAAAATTAATTTTTAAAAAAATTATTGTTAAGATTCAACCTAAATGAGAAATTGATGATAAAATTAAAACTTTTTTAAAAAGTTTTAATTTTATCATCAATAATGAGCTTATAATGGTAGAAAATAAAACAAAATATAAAGATAAATTTGATATAAATTTTTCAATAATTAAAAGAGGAATAATTTTTTGTATTGTTAATAAAATAAATAATGGAAAATAGTCAAGAGATTCTCTAATTAATAAAATTCAAAAATGAAACGGAATAATACTTAATTTAATTAACATAGCAATATTAAGAATATTTAAAAATAACAATGATTCATTTAATCTGAATAAAAATGAAGCTAAAAAAAATAATGAAGATGAAAAAGATTGAATAACAAAATAAATAATTATACATAAATAATTTTTTATTTTATAATTATTTATAAGAGGAATAAATGCTATAAGATTAATTTCCATTAATAATCAATAAACAAATCATATATTTGAAGAAATTGCTATTATAATTGAAATTATTAAAATTCATAATATTATTTTTTTAAAAAACAATAACAAAGGATTATAAAATCATATTTGGGGTATGAACCCACTAGCTTTTTTAGCTTACTTTATT